GACCCCTTAACTATTTAAGGTGTTAATAGAACGAATCACACTTTTACCACTAAACTATACCCGCTACATATTCATTATTGTATATGAATGGATTATTTGTCGAACAAATGGGGGAGTTAAACACAATCAAGATAGCATGAGAATCATGAAAATGATAGTCGTGACACGCATTTTGTCTTGCTGGGGACTAAAATAAAAAAAGCTAAGCGAAGAGTAGCAAGTTTATTTAAATAACATAAAAAGTTCTAGTTATATTTTTGTTTGCTAGGAAGAAGTTATTACTAAACTAATGGTTTACACTTGAAGGAGTTTTTGAAGCAGGACTAGAAAAATGCGAAATTTTGTATATAGGTTTCTTTTTTTTTATTGAATTTTATATTTTATTTAATATATATATACATGTTATGTTATGATATGTGATATATATTATCACATGTTTTTTTTTTTTTTTATTTACTTTAACAGGAAAGTAATAAATAGTTAAGTTAAGTAATAAATTCAGAAAAAGAAATAAAAAAGAAGAATAAGAAAATATTCTAATTCAAATATAATAAAAAATGTCACTTCTATCATAGGAATTAGAATGGAAATTTCTCTTGTTTTGTTATTGAAGTAGCAATAACAAGTATTTTTGATTAATATCAAATCATAATTAAATTGTTTGATCTAGGAAATGAAGGATTCATTGGAATAAAAGAGGAAATGGCCTGGCCAGTACTTAACCAGACCAGGCCGGGGGAATAAACCTTTCGTACAAAATCAAAGAAATAAGGTATTCTTTCTATTGAATGGATCTGTTTTAAGTCATTATATAAATTGACAATTCCTGATCAAATTGGTTTTTTTCTGAATTGAATTTTATTAATATTATTTATATTATATTTTATATTATATATATATTATATTAATTTATAATTTTATATTTTTCTTTTTTAATAATTATTTATTAAAATTTAATAATTATTTATTGTTTATTTTACTGTTCGTCATTTTATATATTATTTAATTTTATATATTATTTATATATATATATATATATATATAAATAATATATATATAAATATATATAAATTAGCAATAGAATTCTATAATTCGTTAGATTTTCTATCTATTCGATATATTTCGAAATGAATATTATATTCAAGTGTATAATAAAAGTGTATAATAAATACATAGTGTAATATAAAGATTCTATGTAATATAAAGATTCTATTACAATATAATTTATAATATAATTATTACAATATAAATAATTATTGAATTTAATATTATAGAATTTAATAAATAAAGATTAATTTAAAAATGGAATCTAATAAAAAATAGACTATAATAAAGATTAATTAAAAGATTAGATTATAAGTATCAAAATATTAAAAATAAGTATAAAGATACTTAGAAAGTTGAAATTTTTAATCTAATCCAAAATTTTTCTAAATTATCTATTTAATTATCTAATAAAAAGATAATAAAGAAAAAACGAGGATTTTTCTCAATCTTTCTTTCACGTGTTACATCGCATAAAAATTTTCAATTTTGAATTGGGAGAGATGGCTGAGTGGACTAAAGCGGCGGATTGCTAATCCGTTGTACAAGTTATTTGTACCGAGGGTTCGAATCCCTCTCTTTCCGTTCCCTATGATCACTTGGGACTTTCTAATTCGAAGGAATTCTGATCCCTTGATTTTTTCATAGGTAAATGTATGAAACAAATAAAATTTTTAAGAATTAATTTAGAAAAAAAACTCAAAATCTTTTATTTTTATTCCTCACGTCCAGGATTACGTCCTGGATCATTAGATAAGAATCCGAAAATAAATAGGGAAACAAAGAATATCACTACTGTGTAAACAAAGAGTTTGAGAGTAAGCATTACACAATCTCCAAGATCATTTTTTTTTGTTGAAAAAGGGAATAGATTACCTATTTTTTATCGCATATCTTATTTTTTTTGTTTTAACATGACACCCCAAAAATTTTAAAAAGTCTATTTTAAGAAATTTGTTAAAATTTTAAATTTATTAGTAATAAGATTTTTATTCCTTCATTAGTAAAAACTAAAAAATTCTTACCATATCCAAAATTATGGATTGTGGAGGACTCACTTGTCTGCGCTCACTAGAAGGTGAGAACGGCGAAAAAGCTGATTCAAATTTATCACTGCGTTTATTCATTCAATATACAATACAAGAATTTCGATTTTTGAATCGAGGATTCATAATGTAAGACGTATCTGATCTTATCAATTTTTAGAATTTATATATCGAATATATAATAAATTTAGTATTTAGTAGAGTATTAAAAATTTCATCGAAAACTTACAGCAGCTTGCCAAACAAAGGCTAAGAGAAAAAAGAATAGAGGTATGACAGGCATAACATCTACGATTGGATTGAAAATGGCATAAGCTTCGGGCAATTTGGCAAAGAAAAAACTACTTGAATAAAGGGCAGAATTAAGACAGATACAGATTAAACTAAAGATATTAAGCATAACAAATATTTTGTTCTTGTAGATTAGATAATTTTATTTTGATTGATTTATTTTTATAAGGGAAAAATGAAAAAGGCAGATCAAAAAATCCTTCTTTTTCTTCGGACTACCCCAAATAAAAAATACCTCCTTACATTCTCATTTGAGAATGAGAATACAAGGAATTCGACTTTCATACAATATCTTAATTGAATTCCATGTAATGATCAATGAATTTTATTATTCTATATCTACATGTATTGAATCCTAGCAACAAAATATCTCATATGTTTTTATGTATTTGAGTTGGGATTGACGAATAACCAATATCAATAATAGTGTTTATTAGTGTATAATAGAAATCGAAATGGGGCGTGGCCAAGCGGTAAGGCAGCGGGTTTTGGTCCCGTCACTCGGAGGTTCGAATCCTTCCGTCCCAGACCGTTTCTGATGAAACGAAAGATGGGATCACATTGTATCCCACATGAAACAAAAATTTGTTAAAGAGAACAATTTTATCTTCTGAATTCCCAGATATGAACTCTGAATCGCAATATGAAAGAAAGGTTTCTCTAGTCCGTTCCCTAAAACCAAAAGTAAATAAAAAGAAAATAACTAGGTTATCCGAATTCCACATTCTATGTGGAGACTTAACAGTAGGGAATTTCAAATTTCATCACTGGTCTTAAAACTTCTAACTAAAGTTGGCACGATAAAACAAAAAATCGGAAAAAGGATCTGGATCCTATTTTTTGTATCTTAGATATTATCTGGTTCAAATCAATGATTGTAAATCAATGTAATGTAGCGATTGGGGAGAAATTCGTATATTCCATTTACTTGTTACTTGACTTTTGAATTGATCAAAAAATTATGGAACCTGAAGTAAAACAAAATATGTATAAAAAACAAGGCCTATGCCAATATAATATATATTATATATTTTTATTGTATTGTTGTATTTCAGTAACAGGGCGGACATTTCGGTTAAGTGAAAAGGATCCGTAATTCTTTAAATATTCTATAATTACTAACTACCAGTAATTACTGGTAAGAACTGTTCCTTGTATATGATGGATACGAAAAGATCATACCCCTCTGATTCTTGATTTATATTTTATTTTTATGATGAAAGAAAGAATAATGTAAGGACCTTAATTTTACCGTATACGAGATCTTTTTTTCTTACTTAAATTTTTTATCTTAGTACTTGAAGAAGTGTGATAAATCTATATTATTTCGACCTTTTCGGGTCATTGAAATAGTGTATTTGGTTAATAATTGATTTTGTTCTGGAATTGGAAATCTATTATTATTAAACTTCTTTTGGGGATTTATAGTTTATTTGTTCGAGACGATTAATCATGCATGATTAATTGTCTCAAACAATCTATCGAAGATGTATAAATAATAAATCTTAAGCAAACTAGTTTATTCGTCTTTTTCATAAATCTGTTTTATTCATATGATAGAATATAGGGTTAAATAAATTGGATTTTTGTTAAGCCTTCTCCAGATAAATACTTATCTATCTATGGATAGATAAGTATGGACTAGTAAATACTGATATATACTGATGGAACCAATGACTATTCACGATTCCATATTGAATCAATTCCATACCGCTTTGAAATGAAATTAGAGGAATGTTATGGTAAAACTTCGTTTGAAACGATGTGGTAGAAAGCAACGTGCGACTTGAAGGACATGATCAATTGTGGATTTTTACATCCACCATTTTCTATAGTAATGAAGATGCTCTTGGCTCGACATAATTTGTTCTGTTCTGCTAAGAACCCAATTTGTGTTGGATTGTAAGTAAATAGTACATGATGGAGCTCGAGAAGAAAGGATTAATTGAATAATTTATCAAGGGAAAGAATCTAGGGTTAGTGAAAATCAATAAGTTAGACCAACTTTGTAAGTATATCCTCAATATATATCTATATCGAAAGGGTCAAATTCGAATAAGTTTGCAAAAAAGTAAAACTTTTCTAAATTGGTAAAACCGTTTCAATCAAAAGTGTATAACAAGGGAATCAATCGTTCGTATTCTATTTATATAGAAAGAAATAACAGAAAGAAATAAAAAAGGTATGTTGCTGCCGTTTTGAAAGGAATAAGGATCCCTGAAGTAATGTCTAAACCCAATGATTTCACAAAGCAAAGATAAAGGATTCCGGAACAAGGAAACACTATTTTCAATTGTCTCAATAATTGGATCAGAATGAGGAATAAAAATAGATTTGAGATGAGACAAAGAAAAGAGTTTAGAGACAGCTCAATAAATGTCAAAGGATTTTCCTTTGAACTCTGTCACAATTACCCAACTTGAGTTATGAGTATGAATGAGATTTCCTTTTTTCTGTAAGGAAGAACAAAAAAGGACTGAATTCAAATCATAGTCTAATTCATGATTTTCTGGATCCATTTTCCTACAGAAATGAGAATCATTTTTCTCGAGCCGTATGAGGAGAAAACCTCCTATACGTTTCTAGGGGGGGCTTTGTTTATCGACATCTATCCCAATGAGCTATCTATCGAATCGTTGCAATTGATGTTCGATCCCGAAGAGAAGGAAGAGATCTTCGAAAAGTAGGTTTTTACGATCCGATAAAAAATCAAACTTTTTTAAATGTTCCCGCTATTTTATATTTCCTTGAAAAGGGCGCTCAACCTACAGGAACGGTTTATGATATTTTAAAGAAGGCAGAATTTTTTAAAGAAGGAACTTCGAATTAATTAAAGGAAAAAACGAAATTGAAATTCAAAAATAAAAAGTAGGGGACGGTTACTAGTATCTATTTTTGTGTAATTATTTACATATTCTTTTACTTTATTCTTGCTTTATTCATATTTATTTACGTTTTTATTGGTGCAGGAATTAAATTTACCAACAAATAAGGGGTAAATCTTGCTTATTGTACCTTTAATTGATTGAATCAACTGCGGATTTTTTCTTTACCTTTTCCTTCATTTTTCCATTCGAATTTTTTATTTATGTTTATGTTGTGCCAATCCAACACAAGTCTTTATTTTATTTACTTAAATTTGTTTTCTCAACATTACATTTATATTGACAATGGTGTATCGAACAAATATAATTCGATCGTAGATAAATGGATCTGTTTATCCCCACTCCATATTGGTTTTTTCTTTCCTTCACTTCACTCAAATGATGGGTTTGCCTTGTTGCATTTACTCTCATACAAAATGTATTTTTTAAGGAAAATAAAAAAAAATGGGTGGTTTGTCACAACTTTTAGATCTCAATTGGTAATGTTTTTTAATTAGATCTGCTCATTTTGGTATTTGAGTGTTTATAATTGATCATAAAATCTTTCTTTTTGATGTGTTGCTAGTTCAATGTTTTGATAGGATTGTGCAGTGCAATTCAATTGATTTTTTTATTTCGATCATATCTACATATCCTATTTATCCGGGTTGCTAACTCAACGGTAGAGTACTCGGCTTTTAAGTGCGACTATGATCTTTTACACATTTGGATGAAGCAACGAATTCGTCCAGACTCTTGGTAGAGTCTATAAGACCACGACTGATCCTCAAAGGTAATGAATGGAAAAAACAGCATGTCGTAATAAAATTAATTTATTATTTTCGATTTTATTTATTAATTAATAAAGTAAAATGAAAGTAAAACTTGGAGTTTATTTTTACCGGATCGTTACAGTTCAAAAAAATTGTTTTGATTTTTGTGGGACAAAATAAATTCCCATTTACAGTTGGGTCTAGTGAATAAATGGATAGAGCCCTATGGTTCCAATTCCGGTAAAAATAAAAAAAGCAACGAGCTTATGTTCTTAATTTGAATGATTACCCGATCTAATTAGACGTTAAAAATAGATTAGTGCCTGATGCGGGAAAGGATGGGTTTTCCTGTGAGTGGACCATTGATTGTTTTTAATGAATCCTAATTATTTTTTATTATGGATTGTAGACGGATGTGTAGAAGAAACAGTATATTGATAAAGAGAATTTATTCCAAAGTCAAAAGAGCGATTGGGTTGCAAAAATAAAGGATTTTTTGTCCTTTTGTAATTATACCGAACATAAACCAATTGGATAGAAAAGGAGAGGAAAAAGATCTGTTGATTGGATTCCCTGTTTTTTTCCGGGGTATATGGGGTATATATATATACAGAATTTTTCTATATATATACATAAGATATATACACATAATACAATACATTATACATACCCTGTTCTGACCATATTGCACTATGTATCATTTGAAAAACCAAGAAATTCCTCCATTCAGCCTCTAGTTCAAGTAGAAATGTAAATGAAACAATTACATGTACAAAAATATTTAGAAAAAGTTAGATCTCGGAAACAACACTTCCTATATCCGCTTCTTTTTAAGGAGTATATTTATGCATTTGCTCATGATTATGGTTTAAATGGTTCGATTTTTTACGAACCCACGGAAATTTTGGGTAATGACAATAAATCTAGTTCAGTACTTGTGAAACGTTTAATTATTCGAATGTATCAACAGAATTATTTGATTAATTCGACTAATCATTCTAACCAAAATCGATTCATTGGGCACAACAATTATTTTTATTCTCGTTTTTTTTCTCAGATGATATCAGAAAGTTTTGCAGTCATTATGGAAATTCCATTTTCGCTGCGATTAGTATCTTCATCTTCCTCCGAAAAAAAAGAAATACCACAATTTCATAATTTACGATCTATTCATTCAATATTTCCCTTTTTAGAGGACAAATTATCACATTTAAACTATATCTCGGATATACTAATACCCCATCCTATCCATTTGGAACTCTTGGTTCAAATCCTTCAATGTCGGATCCAAGATGTTCCATCTTTGCATTTATTGCGATTCTTTCTCCACGAATATCATAATTGGAATAGTCTCATTACTTCGAAGAAATCTATTTACGTTTTTTCAAAAGAAAATAAAAGACTATTTAGATTACTATATAATTTTTATGTATTCGAATGTGAATTTGTATTCGTTTTTCTTCGTAAACAATCTTCTTATTT